TTACACAAAAATTTTCTATCTTTATTTTTTTCCATATATATAATATCGCTTTTTCCTAGATAATTCTTGCTAGGAATATTCTTGAGTATGTTAAAAAATTTTTCTTTATTTCTGGTAGAATTTTCTTGGTTCTTATTTGTTTCTAATGCTGATCTATAAATATAGGAGTTATTCTTAGTTTCAGAATGAATATATTTATATGATAAAAGATCATATCTATAGTTTTTTTGAAAATTCTCCTCTTTATTTGGTAATAAATACACTGTCGAATTTTGTTTTTTTTTTGAATCAAGTAATTGGTCTTTTTCCGAGGAATACCATTTGTTTAAATCTTTATTTTGAGACGTATGGCATTGATTGATTCTATTTCGCCATTTTGAGGGGATTAATCTAGACGATGTAATCTGAGATAAATCGTATTGATAATGACCTCTTAACCAGTTTTTCCATGGATTCATTCCAGAATTTGGAAGTTTCTTATGTCTTACTTCGGAATGAAATATTCCTTGTCTTCCAAAAAAATCCTTTATTTCAGTCTTAAGAAAAAAAGACGGTCCATTATATTGAAAAATAGATCTTAACTTATTGAAGTTAATAATTTGGGTTTGTGATAATTTTAAAAATACATATTTTTGTGACAAGTAAGATAAATCAAAAAAAATATCTGACTTCCGCTTACTATTTCTAAGATTATCAAAAGCCCTTTTTATAGTTATAGGCGAAATAAAGTCAATTTTATTTTGTTTTGTTTTATTAATCCTTTCTTGATTTGTTTCATTATTGTCAATGTATTTATCATTATCAATAATTTTTTTTGTTGATTTGATAAAAAGTTGTAGAGCGATTCTGCGCATATTAATGATACATAGAAAGATATCTATGTATATTTTTTCAATGAAAAATTGAACTATTAATTCAATATTTTTTCTTTTTAATATTTTAAAAATTTTTGCGGATGATTCTGCATTATTCTTTTTCTTTTTTTTGATTCCTGGCGTTACTTTTTTTTTTTTTTTCATTATTTCTATTTCATTTCTGATTGTGTTTCTTCTATCAATCCTATGTTTCATTTCTTTTTCTGCCTGTGAATAATTTGTCCAACCTGTAGATCCAATTTGACTAAGTGATTCATGAATTATCTGATTGCTTATTATGGAACCCTTTTCTGTTTGAGTTTCATGAGTTTCACTTGATTCATATCTTTCTCTCGATATAAATTCTCTCCGTATAAATAATGGAATTTTCTTGCTGTTTAAAAGTTCTTTTATTATTCGTTTTACAAATAAAAATGCTTTTGCTTCTTTCTTTTTTATTTTTTTTAAAATTCTTCGAACTCTCAAATTTAATTTTCTGATTTCGACTTTATAGTCTATATCTTTTAAAATGGGTTCAAAAAAGGAAGGTGTTTTTCGAGGAGGACCAAAAGGATATTCCGTTTCCGTTCCCAAAACTGTTAAAAAACAAGAATCAAAATCCTCTTGTTGCTTTAGATCTCTATCAGAATCATCGAGTCCTAGCTTAGATCTGTGCCAAGGTTTCAAATGAAAAGGATATAGGATTTTGATCTGAAAACCTCCTCTTAACCAATTTTTAGGAAGTTTTGTTTTGGAGAATTGAAGACCATTAAAGCTGCATTTTAGATAAATTTCTCTATTCCAATCTTGGAAATCCTCATACCATTCCGGCGATTGCCGTAATAAAATACGGACAATATTCTTAGCTATTATCAATAAGGGTAATTTAATATATCTTCTAAAAATTGATTGAACTAGTAATAGAATACTTCTTGTTTTTTGTGCATGTGGAATGTTCTCCCAGAATTCCATTGTGTCTTTCTGGGTGCTTTTTTTACTTTTGAATTGTGGATCTAAAATTCTGTATTCTGGCTTTTTCCCGAACCAACCTCTAATACTAAAAAAAAGTTTGATTAGGTCGGATATAGGAAAAGGAAAATCTTCCATTTTTTCCAAAAAAAGCGGGGAATGGGGATTTCTTTGAGACGGTCCCCAAATAACAATTTTACGCCTTTGAGTGCGCATAGATCCTTTGATTACGGATCGACGAAAGTCTGGTTCTTCCAAATAACTTATAAAACCCAAATCTCTATTAAATTTTCTATAAAGATTATAATTCTTGAAATTAGAGTTCTTAAAAGTTGCTAAAGTTCGTCTCGAACGATTTAAAAAAGCTGTACGTTTAAATCTTCTTGTTCGAAGCTGGTGCGACATCCCTTGCATTAGGCCTTGTTCTTTTCGTCGTTTTTTAAAATGTTGGTGCAACTCGTTGATTAATTTGTATGACCATCGAGGGAGTTTTTTACCGATTTCATTTATTCCACTAGATTTTTTTTTACCTTTAGGGTTAGTTAGAATTGCGTTCAATGACAAAATTAACTTATTATTTGAATCAATTTTGGCTTGGTTTTTTTTTGATTTTTCTATTTTCTGTTCATATTCTGCAGAATTAGGATAGGGAAGAAGGATCTCATGAATTTTATTCA